AGAACTGCTACAAATAATGAAGAAACTAGTAGATTTAGATACGAAGCAACGTAAAATAAACCAAATTTGATACCTGAATATTCGGTTTGATAACCTGCTACTAATTCTTCTTCTGCTTCTGGTAAATCAAAAGGTAATCTCTCACACTCGGCTAGAGAAGAAATTAGAAAAACGATAAACCCTATAGGTTGACGCCACAAATTCCATCCACAAAAACCATATTTTGACTGCGCTTCAACTATATCAACTGTACTTGAACTGTTAGATAATCATAGTCGATGATAACATCACTGTTCCCGTCGCTATTACAGAACCGTACATGAGATTTTCACCTCATACAGCTCCTCATAGGTCAAAAATAAATCTAAGGACCTTTCAAGATTATTTATCTTGATGTGTTTGTAGGATCGATAGAGAGTCAAACTCTTATCCTAAGGCCTAGAATTAGACCAATGGAATTCTGTCTGCTAGATTTATAATAAAAAGTGCTTCTGAATGAATCTCATCTTTTAAGAATTTTCATTTTTCTTTGTTGATTAATAACTTTAGCCTTGAATAAAAAAAAAGACTTTTTAGAGGAATATCACGTAGATATTTCAACCAATCATTTTCGATTACGAAAAAGAATTAGACATTGCATTACATAACAAGAATTGTATTTTTCTAAATAAAATAGAAATAGTTATGAATAAAAAAAAAAAGATCTCTTTTTGCAATTCTAGTCTTTCAATTTTATTTCGTTCCTATTCTCCTTTCTCAGAAAAAGGGACATTACCCAAAGTAAAAGATTTCTTCGTTCTTGATAGTTATTTACTTAATCGGTGGATAGGAACATACTCTGGATCGAAATTCCGGGGAATACTTCTTAATCATTTCTACCGACTTAAAGCCCCAATTCGAATTCCTTTTTTATAAAGAAATATCCTGGTGGATAATTTACAGAATCTCCATTACTAATCCTTTGTGTATCTTGGTCTTCCTAATCATCCACTTCTTTTTTGGAATCTCTCAGTAGGATAATCCATCTATGGTAATAGATAGTAAAAACCCCATAAAGTTGATCTTTTGAACCCGCTTCAAGCCATGATGACTAATCAACCAATCTTGGGGTAAACAGTCTCGACTGCTTATGTTTACTTTACACTTAATTCTTGTACATAGGAAATGAGATTGAATTCCTTTAACAGCAAATTTGGAAGCCGTTTTATTTCACTCATATAACTATCCGGTTTAGTTCATCAACCCCAATGATGAATAAAAAAACAATAGTCGATATTCAACTCATTTAACTTTCTTGCTAGAAAGAAAAGAAATAGGGTCGATTTTATGTCTCAGCGAATCGCACGTAGAGATATTGATAATATACATAGAGTTAATGGTATTTCATAACTAATTGATTGAGCAGCAGCCCTTAATCCACCTAAAAAGGAATATTTATTATTTGATCCATATCCCGACATAAGAAGTCCAATGGGAGCAAGACTTGAAACGGAGATCCATAAAAAAACACCAATACTAAGATCGGCTAGAATAACGCGATAGCTAAAAGGAATTACTGAATAACTTAGTAAAATGGATATGACTGCTATCGAGGGACCGATACTGAATAAACGAGTATCTCCTCTAGATGGAAGAAGATTCTCTTTGAAAAGTAGTTTTGTACCATCTGCTAGAGCTTGAAGAATTCCCAAGGGTCCGGCGTATTCGGGCCCAATACGTTGTTGTATCCCTGCAGATATTTCTCTTTCTAGCCAAACAATTACTAGTACACCTAGTGTGATTCCTAATACAAGAGTGAAAATAGGCACAAGTATCCATATGATCCCATAGCCTTCTTTTAAGGATTCCAATCTGGAAAAAGAATTGATAGCTTGTATTTCTGTTGTATCAATTATCATTTCAACGATCAACTTCTCCCATAATGATATCTATGCTACCTAGTATCGTCATAATATCAGCCAATTTCATTCTTTTAACTAACTGAGGAAGAATTTGCAAGTTGATAAAACCCGGTGGTCGAATTTTCCATCTCCAAGGAAAAACACTCCGATCTCCTATCAGAAAAATTCCCAATTCTCCTTTTGGTGCTTCGACTCTTACATAAAGTTCTTGCTTGGACAATTCAAAAGTTGGAGAAGGTTTTTTACTAATAAATCGATAGTCAAAATCATTCCACTCAGGGTCTTTTATTCTATCAAAGCGTCGGATTTCTAAATTCTCATAGGGTCCCCCTGGAATTCCTTCCAGAGCCTGTTGGATAATTTTTATGGATTCTGTCATTTCACTGATTCGTACTAAATACCGAGCTAATGAATCCCCTTCTTTTTGCCATTGAATCTCCCAATCAAATTCGTTGTAACACTCATAACGATCAACTTTACGAAGATCCCATTGGATTCCGGAAGCCCGTAGCATTGGCCCTGATAAACCCCAATTTAGTGCTTCTTCTGCGCCAATAATGCCCACGCCTTCAACTCGTTCTAAAAAAATGGGATTGCGTGTAATAAGCTTTTGATATTCAGCAACTCCGGTTAAAAAATAATCACAAAAATCCAAACATTTATCTATCCAGCCATGAGGTAGATCAGCAGCGACTCCTCCGATACGAAAATAATTATGCATCATGCGCATACCGGTAGCAGCTTCGAATAGGTCATATAGCAATTCTCGTTCTCGAAAAATATAGAAGAAAGGGGTTTGTGCCCCAATATCTGCCATAAAAGGGCCAAGCCATAACAAATGGGAAGCGATACGACTCAACTCCAACATAATAGCTCTGATATAGCTAGCCCTTTTAGGTACTTGAATATTCCCTAGCTGTTCGGGTCCATTTACGGTTATTGCTTCTGTGAACATAGTAGCTAAATAATCCCAACGCGTTACATAAGGCAAGTATTGTATAATTGTTCGATTTTCCGCAATTTTTTCCATCCCTCTATGTAAATAACCCAATATTGGTTCACAGTCAATAACATCTTCACCATCGAGAGTAACAATCAGTCGAAGAACACCATGCATTGATGGGTGGTGGGGGCCCATATTGACTATCATGAAGTCTTTTCTTGTAGTTGGTGCAATCATAAGTTTTTTCCCGAGTCATTCTTCCATGCATTGCTGAAAGTAAAAAGAAGTTCATCAAAATGTAAACGACTAAGTTCAAATGGTATCACGCTTCAAATTAAGGAGTTTTTATCTCTATCTCTCGAATATCCAACTCATCAATTAATTCAATATAGCGTCCTCTATTTTTTTTTGACAAATAGGCCAGCAGTCGTTGACGTTTTCCCAAAATTTTTCGCAAACCTCTCTGAGATGAAAAGTCTTTTTTGTGCAATTCCAAATGTGAAGTAAGTCTCTTTATCTTAGTGGTGAAACTGAATACTTGAAATTCAACAGACCCTCTGTTTTCTTCGTTTTCTTTTTGAGAAATAACCGAAATGAATGAATTTTTGACCATAAAAAAATTCTCCTTTCCCTTTTTACAGATATGGATTTTACCGATCAGTAATAATAATGCCATTAATTTGAATGTGGTATATACAATAATCTAATCCGAATTTCTTTATGAACTGCTAATTTTCTGAATTCAAATCAATCAATCCACTTTCCAATTTTAGATAGGAATAGAAAAGGATTGGTACATTTTCGCATCGAAGAATTTAGACCTAAAATGAAGAAGGTTCTGTTGATTCATTTCGAGATCTAATTGAGACATTATCCAATTTCGTATTGGATACTAGAATGAAATGTGAGACAAGACATGTGATCTGTGTGTTTGTGTGCTTTCAGATACCCTATATTTTCTATCTATCCTATTTCAGATACCCTATATTATATATAGGGTATAGGATAGATAGAAAAAGTGTATTATCCCCGAATTTTCAATCGTGGATAAAGATGTATTCTTAACATACTGAAACGACTGCCATTATTGGTATCAAACCAATAACGATTCATACAAGCTAAATCTTCTAATCGATAATTAGGCCAAAGAAAGTGCTTTAATTTCTTTAATTGGAATTTCTTTTTCTCTCTAACAAGATGGTTATTGTCATGTGAAACTTGTCTGCTGTTTTTTACGTTCTTTCGGTTCCAAAATACTGGATTTCTATCTACATCATTTCTATTCTTTGAATTCAAAGAAATTTGAATTCTGAATTCTCTACGACGTCTAAACGAGAAAATATTTTCAGGAACAAGTAAACCTAAATGATTTTTGTCTCTATTTCTACCATTTCTTCTGTCATGTCTTAAAAGAGCTTCTTCAAGTTTTAAAAGAGCTTCTTCAAAATGCTTTTTGTCTCTATTTCTACTTATTCTGTCATGTGATAAAATAGCTTTATCAAAAAGTTTCTTAGAAAGATATCTTTTCTCTTGGTATTTCGTTTGGTCCTTACTCTTATGAACCAACAAAGTACCTATGGTTTGATACATAATAAATTGTCCATCTTTTGTTCCAGACAGACGAATGGGTTCTACAGTAAATGCTCCTCTTTCCCTGAATTCTGTCAAATTCTCAAGCAGCATGATATCCAAACTCATTTCTCTCTTTTGAATCGAGGCTAGAATAATTTTTCTTGGATCTATCAGTCTAAGCAGGAGACAATACATCCTGATATTATTGAGCGTTCTTTGAGTCAAAGTCTCGCCGAATTTCAATTGAAAAAGAAAATAACGTTTCAGGAATAAATCTAGTTCTGCTTCTGCGATGTTTTTTTTTTTTTTCTTTTTCCCTTTTTTCATGTCTGATCTTGCATAATTTTCTTCAATATCTTTTTGTTGTGGGAGAACGGATTCAAGATCTCCTCGGCTTGTGGATTCTTTTTCTTCTTGATTTCGATACTTTTCTATCCTTCCTTCATTGATCTTTTCCTTTTCAGTACTACTACTCTTATTCAAAGTACTACTACTCTTATTCAAAGTACTACTACTCTTATTCAAAGTACTACTACTCTTATTCAAAGTACTACTACTATTATTCAAATTTAAAAGAAGGAATTTTCTTGCTATAAACCAAGGTTTCGTTTTATATGCATTAGAAAGTAACACAAATTCTGGGAAGAACCAAAGTTCCTGATTCGATATGGGATGCTTTAGCATTTTTTCATTCATTCCCATCCAATCAAAAAATCCGTTTGAATTTGGTGGATTGATTTCTGGAATCTTAGCTGGAATCCTAAGATTAAGATCAAAAAGATCTTTTTTTTGAATTATTTCATATTCATTAATAAGAACTCTTTTCCTTTGATTCCTATTGGTATCGATCGTGCTCCAGGCCTCAATATCGACTTTTTTTCTAAGATCAAAATGGAGAATTCTCCAATCCAAATATCTTGTATCGACCATTTTTTCCGGAATATGGACCTTTCCTAGATAATTCTTCATAGGGACGTTCACCAGCATATCAAAAAGGGTTTCTTTAGCCGTTTTATAAGAAATCTCTTGGTTCGTATTTCCTTGAAACGGAGATCTATAAAAACAGCATTCCCTTTTATTTTCATAATTAAGAAATTGATATGATAAAAGATCATATCTATAGGATTTTTGAAAATTTTCTTTTTGATTAGATAATGAATCTACTTCAAATTGTTTTTGTTTTTTGAAATGAATTAATTGGTCTTGACATTTGCTAAAATTTTCATTTTTAGCTATACGACGCTGATGAACTGTATTTCGCCATTTTTCTGGTATTAATCTAGACCATCTGATCTGAGATAAATCGTATTGATAATGTCCTCTTAACCCTCTTAAGCAGCTTTTCCAGTGATTCATTTCATAACTCGAATGACCCATTCCTTGTGTTTCAAAAGGAGCCTTTATTTCGGGCTTAAGAAAAAAAGGGCTTCCTTGATGTTGAAGAACAGATTTATACGAGTTACTAAGTTGATGTGATAATTTGTAAAATACATATGCTTGTGACACGCAGGATAATTCATAAAAAAGATGTGAAATTATATTACTATTTATAATAGAATCAAGTGCCTTTTTGATAGTAGAAATAATTGGATTTTTCTTTTTTTTATTCATTTTTTCTTCTTCATTATTCATTTTTTCTTCTTCATTATTAGAAATGCATTTTTTTTTTGTTGATTCAAGAGAAAGTTCTGTATTCATTCTGGGAATATTCATGATAGATAAAAAGATATCTGTGTATATTCTTTGAATGAAAGATTTGAAAAACAGGGGTAATTTAGCGATTAATCCAGCAGTTCTTCTTTTTAATATTTGCCGTTTTTCGAATCTTTTAGCATTATAACTTGTTTTGTTAGGACTAAGATTATTGATTCTTGAAGTTACTTTTTTTTTCTCTTTTGTGATTCTTTCTACTTGATTTCGAATTGTACTTGTTCTATCAGTGAGATCCTTCATTTTTTTTTCTGTCACTGAAGAATTTTTCCAACTCGGAGATGTAATTTGATTAAATGATTCGTGAATTATCTGATTGCTGATTATGGAATCTTTTTCTTCTTTAATTTCACTCGATTCATATGAAGCTTGTTGAAATAATTTTGTTTTTCCTTTGAAAACTATTCGAGCTTGAAAAGAGTGCTTCTGTAATTTTCGAATTTTTTTTTCGAGTTCCTTTAAAACGGGTTTAAAAAAGGAAGGTTGTTTTCGGGGCGAACCAAAAGGACGTCGAGCTTCCTTTCCCCAAACTGTTAAAAAACTAAAATCCTCTTGTTCCTTGTTGTTTTGCATTAGATCTTTCTCAGAGGATCCTAGGTTCGATTTGTGCCAAGGTTTCAAACGGAAAGGAAATAAGATTTTTATCTGAATACCGTCCCAGAACCAATCTTTCGGAAATTCTGTTTCGGATAATGGAACACCGGTATAAGTACATTTAATATGTATCTCTTGGTTCAATTCCTGGAAATCCTCAGACCATTCAGAACGTTGCAATAGCAACATACGTCCAAGATTTTTCGCAATTATGAATGAAGGGAATAGAATATATTTTCTAGAAAAAGAGTGAATTAATAACAGCAAACATCTTATTGGTTGCCCACACCCATATGGAAGGTTATCCCAGGCCTCTGCTATCTCTATTCGCGCTTCCTCCCTTCTTATCTTAGCCTCTTCTTTTTCTTCTATTTTTGTTTCCAGGTCTGTATCCTCGACAATTTTGAATGCTTCCTCTTTCCGCACCCAATTTCTAAAAATTCGATTAATCACCCCGGAGATATCATCAAAATCAAAAAAAGGGAATTTTCGGATTTTGTCCAAAAAAAGAGGGGAATGTGCATGTGGTTGATAGAATAGCCAAATACCCATTTTACGCCGTTGAACCCGCATAGAACCTTTGATTATACTTCGCCGAAAGTCTGATTGTTCTGAATAACGCATCAAAGCCACTTCCTCTGGTTCACCGGTCTCATTAGCATTCACAATAGTAGGATCAAGATCCTGCTCGTTAGCAGTAAAAATGACTATACGTTTGGCTTTTCTTGTACGAATTTCATGATCGTCTGGTGCCTCTTCCAGATAGTCGTCTGATTCTTG